ATATCGACAGATTTTTCGGAGTCAAAAGAAATATGAAAGAAAAAAATGAAAGAAAAAGGTGTATACACTGTTCTAATTTCATCTATATCGAATTTTACTATCAGAATAGTGGATATAGTCATAATTCAATGGGTTAGGTCCACTTACTTTTTCTTTTGTTGATTTCGAATCGAATTTTTACAATTGTTTTGATGGAAAACGGTCCAATTTGGAGATTTAAGCATTATTCATTATAATATGTAAATATTAGTCATTATAATAAACAAATGGTTAACTTTATAACTTATAGTAATTCTAGTTATAGTCTAAATCATTCGAATCTTAACTTATTCGTTCGAATTTTTCTGATTTCATTTTAGAATTCAAATTCATTATAGAATTTATGACTTATTTTTATTAGAAATTTCGATTATCAACACTATCTCTATTCTCCCTCAAACTCAAATAGGAATACTGCCGCTGGAGTTTTATGAAAAAGGACCAAAAAGCCCCTTATCGGATTTGAACCGATGACTTACGCCTTACCATGGCGTTACTCTACCACTGAGTTAAAAGGGCCCATTTGATTCAATTCTTGAATAAGTCATTAAGGGGGATAAGATATATCTATGGACATAGATTATAAATCAAATCTATGGAAAGTAAACATATAAATGAGTATAGGGAGTAGACCCCTAGTAGCTCATTCATAAACGAGAATTTTTTTACCTAATGGGCTAAACTAGTGAATATAGGTAAAAAATGCCTTATTGATATTGAATTTGATAAATATCAATGGTTTGAATTATTTTCAAAGCTAAACCTAATTGAATTGCTCGTCATCATAATAAAATGAATTTGATTAATACATGTACCTCCTACCAAAAATCACTGATGAAGGGATTCTATTTGTCCTCTGAACCAAATTCTTAGAAAGAAATTTTTGATAACTTATTGACGCCTACCCTTTATCAGAATCAGATTTCCATATTGATTATTTCTTAATTTCCTGGTTTAGTGTGAAATAGAGATATCTATCTTACTAATGAGTGTGAATCAATGAATGAAAGCGAAAGCACTGGGATTTAGCCCTTTTTTTTCTGGCTTTCTGGCAGATCAACGATTCCTGGAAACGATTTCGTATTCTTTTTAGTCTTTTTTTTATTGTTGTTTTCTATTTTCATTTCTTTCATTTCTATTTTCATTTCTATTTTATTAATTAGTTCTATTTTAATTAGTTCATAGTCTATTTTTTTTTTAAGATTAATAAAAAGAATAGATTCTTTATATAGATTCTTTATGTAGTTAAAACGGATAATGTCGATTAGAATGAATGATTCATGAATATATAAATGACGAATCCAAAAATTCTACGAAATCGTGAAAGACGGAAAGATCTTTTGAATCTATTCATACCATTTCGTTATATTGACATTTTCAAAAAACTATTCATACTATCGTAATAGTATGTACTATCGTAATAGTATGCTGATGGTTGGGCAAATGTGCCCCCATCGTCTAGTGGTTCAGGACATCTCTCTTTCAAGGAGGCAGCGGGGATTCGAATTCCCCTGGGGGTAGGGTAGGGTATTGCGAAAGGAAATAGTTATGGATTCTTATCATTAAGAAGTCTGTAATTAATTCTTCCTGGGTCGATGCCCGAGGGGTCAATGGGGACGGACTGTAAATTCGTTGGCAAATATGTCTACGCTGGTTCAAATCCAGCTCGGCCCAGTAATTCACTGATCCGGCATGAAATCATATAACCCCTTTGTTCTCTCGAACTGCCTCATATGGAAAAAAGTAAAAATTTCGGATATATCTCTACTTGTTATTTATTTTTTTTTTATATTTATTTGATTTTCTCTATTTTTTCCCACAAATTCTGATCTTTCTAATGATCTAGATTCATATTTTTTATTTGAAAGATTGGTTATCAATCGATTTTTATTTTTGAAATAAGGAAAAATGACTAGTAATCCGTGTCGTTAGCGCTAAAGTGTATATCTATGTGGATATACTACACCCCGCCTCTGTCATAACGCGGCGATTCCGATCGAAAATCAAAATAAAAAAAGGGTTTCAATGAAATCAAAAGAATATGTATGCTGTACACTTTATTTAATTATTTTATTTCCAATTTCATTTCGAGGGGATTGTAGTTCAATTGGTCAGAGCACCGCCCTGTCAAGGCGGAAGCTGCGGGTTCGAGCCCCGTCAGTCCCGACGAATCAAAATCCATTAATCCAATAAAAAAAAAAATAGATCAATTCATTTTTCCCCTTTCTGTGAAAAGGGGAAAAATCACAAAATTTCATTCCAAAAAAATGATCTTTCTTATTTCTTTTTGTTTCTTTGCAAATACAATGAAATATGGGAATTTTCATTTCTTCAAGTAGTACCGATTGATAGAGACATATGTGAATTAGTCCAATTATTGGTAGCCTTAGTATTCGTATTCGGTATTCCAAGAGATATCTAGGAGTTTGGCTTTTTCGATTCCTCCCGATCCAATCTAATCGAGTACCATATCTTTCTAGGTTGTACATACACAAATGGAATTTGTATGATACAAAATGAATTGTATTGCCTTGATAGGATTTTTTTTTATCTTATATGAAATATCTTATAAGAAAAGAATCCTCTTTTTTGGCTCCAATTTTCTGTAACCTCAGTGTGCAATTTGAAACAGTCTATCTCATTCAAATTGCACACTGAGGTTTTGATATATTATATGTAGATGCATTCCATTACTAATCTGCGGATAGGGGATATTAAATAGGAGAAATAAATAAAAAAGAAATAAGGATACCGTCTCTATTTTAAATTATAGGGGGAATGAATAATCTTTTTTAAGGGTTTTCGCCGAAGAAAAAACAAACTCTAAAAAATTGATAGAATATTTGATTTTTTTCTATACTGGGACTTGTCTTTATCACACTTTTTTGTTTTCCAATAAGTTAGATCATTACTACCCTTTCTATATTTCTATATTCTATTGTTTATTGGGGTTTGTTTATAACCAATCTAAGCGAAAACACAGTTAGATGATACTTCGTCAGATGATTGTAGAAGGAAGATGATAGTTTTATAGAAAATAAAGAAAGGAATAATAAATAAGAAAAGAATAAAACAATACAATAAAGTAAAGAAATTTTCAATTGGATCAGGAATCCATTTTTAGATTCGGTATGGATAAATGATCTTTCTATGTTATACTATTCAATTCTCGACGATGAATCGATTTGATAGCTCAGATATTGTTATTCATGATATTGATCCGATTCGATATCATCGAGATAGAATTCATCCCATTGAATTTAGAGTCGAAAGATTTATCATCTCTATGGGATTAAATCCCGAGTTATTCGAAGTAAAGAAAAACAAAAACGATGAGATTATGGAAGTAAATATTCTCGCATTTATTGCTACTGCACTGTTCATTCTAGTCCCTACTGCCTTTTTACTGATAATATACGTAAAAACAGTTAGTCAAAGTGATTAATTTGAATAAAACTCGACTTCTTAGTTCTTCTCAATATCAATGATTGAAGAAATCAAATGAAAAGTATTTCAATTTCGTGTCTTAGATGAAATCAGCGGACTAGAATCAGCAGTATTTTTTGAGATCCAATAGTATGTTAGAAAGAAATAGATATATTTCTTTCTAACATTTTGTTATTTTATTCTAATATATAAACTGTATAAAGATATAACCTTAATCTAGATTAATCCAGAATATTATCTTTCTATTCATATATCTAGATATTAATCTATCTAGACATGAGTTTATCGGTATGAAATGTACACAAGAGCACAATTCTATTTATTTTCTTCATCTATTTGATTTGTGTTGATTTCAAATAATTTGAAAAATAATCTGAAATAGTCGAAAAGCATCTCTTAGGATTGGAATTCCTAAATTTCTTTTTTTCTTTTCAATATGAATCCTGCCATCTACCGAACGAATAAAATCAATGAAAAGAAAAATGAAAAGAAAAAAAAGAGTCTGGGCATATATTAAAATTAAAAAAGAAAAAAATCTTTTTTTAGCATCCAAAGAAGTAATTAATTGAGGAGTTGACAGATCATCCGAGGTAAGGAATTCTAGAAAAGCTTTTTCAGATTTCAACGAAAAGGATTAGTAAACCCCACCCATTTTTAACCCTTGAATCATGATATAAAATGAGTCAAGTGAATAAGTCCAATTTCTAAAATAATAAAACAAATACTCAAATACTTCAAATACTAAAGTAATCACTAAATACATGTGACTTGTGCAAGACACTATCTTAGTATGCATATTATCTCGTTGGAGAACCTCAATATCTATCTTATTTCCCATCGAAAATCCACTTCAATTTTGAATATTATTTTATTTATATTTATTTTATTTAAATTGAATTTATTTATATTTATTTATTTAATAATAATGAATTTTGAATATTAATTCATTTTATTTATTTAATTTTAATATTAATTAATAAAAGAACTACTTTCTTTTTCTCTTTGAACAGGAAAAAGGCAAACAAATAAAAATGAAGGGAGGGTTTCATTCTTCCCCATTGTCCATATATAACTCTGGCACGAGGGGGTTTATCAAAATAGATAATTTAGGAAGAAGTGGGTTGGAATCAATTTCCTATCATTTGTAGGCCTTTTACTTTTTACTTTCGAAATCTGAACACGTAAATCATTGAAATATTTGTTTAATTATGATTGAAAAGGTATTATTCATCTATTATTCATAGAATACATTACTACACCCCAATCCAATAGAATTTGTCAATGAAGAAGTTTTTAATTCAATTTCTAAATTCTTAGAAATTGAATTAAATATAAATAAGTGAATTCACTTTAATTTAAATAGTTAAATTAACAAAAAGTCTTTGCAGAGCGATGTATAAAAAAATTGATACAGTTTGATTTCTCCAATTCAATTAGTAGTATCCCTAGAGTCCACTTCTTCCCCATACTACGAGTGAAAGGGAAAATGTAAAGACTACCATTAAAGCAGCCCAAGCGAGACTTACTATATCCATGTGTATTATGTCCCCTATCTCTATGAATATGAAGTTTTTTTCCATTAGTGTTCAATAATAATAGTAGAATCGCTGGCGCAGAGTCAAAAAAAAAGATTCTGCTCAATACCATCGATGAAACAATCCAAAAAACCAAGTAATTAGAAATTCTATAAGAACTTATTTGAATTCAAATAAGTTCTTATAGAATTTCTAATTACTAGTAGAATCGGGAAAGAGTAAACACAAACAAAAAACAGGTATAGGCAGCGACACCTTGAAAGTATCAAGAAAATCTTACTAAGATGTAAGAATAAGACCCTTTTTCTTTCTCTTCATTAAGTCAAAAAAGTGGAAAAATCTAGAATCAAGATAGATGACTATCTATTACCTACTATTTTTCCATTTGTCGAATCCTACACTATTTCCGTAAAACAATCGGAAAACAGCCTCTTCCATTCTTGACTAGACACTTTACCTAAAAGAAATAATTTTTTGACTTTTTATTTTACTTTAAACTTTAAATAGATATCTAAATTTAAATATATATCTAAAAGAAAATAAATATATATTATGTAAAAAAATGGATACGTATAAGGAAAAGTCAATTATCCATTCAATCACTATTAGATTGATTGAATTCCCCCTACTCGAAAATTTTCATGAGTTGTATACAAACTATCTTCTGTCCTTTCCCCAACTACTAATTCGTCGATTCCTTGCTCGCTGTCCCTCTCTTGGGCTTGGGGAAAAATTAGACAAGTTATATTAGCAAAACGGAATAAGGTATTTCACCTATTTTGTTGATCAGGCGACACCCGGATTTGAACTGGGGAAAAGGGGATTTGCAGTCCCCCGCCTTACCACTCGGCCATGTCGCCAAGGCGATACAAAATAGACGAAAAAATTTCCCTTTTTGTGGTTGGGGTTGGATCTATCTCTTCGATTCATTTTTTATAGTATCTTAAAACGCACACTATTGAAATTTTTTCACCTTTCTATTTCTAGTGAAAGGAAATGTGTATTTTTAGTCACCAAAAGCCAAAATTCAGGACAAATTAGAACCATTAACTATTGACTGTGAATTTACAAACGTGGATTTGAATCTAAAATTGGCTTTACCTAATCATATAAGAAGAGCAAAATTAATACGGAATTAATCAGTATTGATTTTTTTTCAATAAAAAAATCCTTCTCAATCTCAATTATAACAACAATTATAAGTATATGTAAACCCCAGAACATAAATTTTTGCACAGACATCTAATCGGATATCTTATTTGTCTATCATTCCTACAGGAAATTGGGAAATTTTCGATTCCATTTTTCATTGAATCAAAATAGAAATTGTCATCATAGAGCATGACATGTCTTGTCCAGAATAGAACTGCAATAAAAGAAGAGACGTGTATAGGTAGCTATAGTTATACCCGCGTATGTTTCATTTCTTATGTTATGCAGTTAAATTGTATTATACGAACTCTATTTAAAAAGAAATCTCTTCTATGCAAATCATTTTTCATTTTTTTTTTTTTTACTGGTATCTAATTATATTAGAATATCATAATAATGGTAGAAATGGAATAGAAATTGAATCACTTTTTGTTATTTTATACAAAACCCCATAAGTCTAAGTTAAGCTCAATTTCTCAATTCCTTTCCAGTTGTATCTGTTGTAAATTCCAATTTGATACTCAAATTCTCCTTTTTTCTCTGTTCATACATTCCATATCCATATATGGAGTTAGATAAGATTTTATGTGATTTTGTAAACAAAATAAGAATCCCATTATTGTATATTTATTGTATTGGATCGTTCTTCACTTCATCCAATTATATGAATCGATCTAGCAATAATGTAATGGGAGTTTTTTCAATAAATTAAATGGGAAATGAAAAATGTTTGGGAATGGAAATGAGGGAATGGCTACAATACCTGGATTTAATCAGATCCAATTTGAAGGGTTTTGTAGATTCGTTGACCAGGGCTTAACAGAAGAGCTTTATAAGTTTCCAAAAATTGAAGATAGAGATCAAGAAATCGAATTTCAATTATTCGTGGAAACATATCAATTAATAGAACCTTTGAGAAAAGAAAGAGATGCTGTATATGAATCACTCACATATTCTTCTGAATTATATGTATCCGCAGCATTAATTTGGAAAACCAGTAGGGATATGCAAGAACAAACAATTTTTATTGGAAACATTCCTCTAATGAATTCCCTGGGAACTTTTATAGTAAATGGAATATACAGAATTGTGATCAACCAAATATTGCAAAGCCCGGGTATCTATTACCGATCCGAATTGGATCATAACGGAATTTCGGTCTATACCGGCACCATAGTATCAGATTGGGGGGGAAGAGTAGAATTAGAGATTGATAGAAAAGCAAGGATATGGGCTCGTGTTAGTAGAAAACAAAAAATATCTATTCTAGTTCTATCATCAGCTATGGGTTCGAATCTAAGAGAAATTCTAGAAAATGTGTGCTACC